AAACTTTGGTTTCATTCGGCTCCTTTATGGATATGAATGTGAACAAAATTACAAAAAAAAATTATACCCATAACATCTATGTCAACTTTTGTTTGACTACTTATTGCTTTCTAGATGATCCCTCTAGAAGAGAGTAATTCTAACAATCTTTCTAGTTACTTCGTTCTCTATTTTTATTTGAGACGTTCCTGAGGAAAGGGATTTTGTTTCCACCGAGCTAAAAAAACAGGTCGATGCCTCTAGTAAACCAGAGTCATCATTTAATAGCTATTTTGATTCAATTTTTTATTTGTAAAGAAAAAATTGAAGATTTAGTTACGATTAGAAACCTACTTTCTATCTTCATCCATGGATCCTTTACTCATACTGATTCAATTGGAACTATTAATCCAATTCCCAAATTATGTTTCGTAATTTCATAATCCAATTTCTCACTTTCTAAGTGATCCTTGGATACAAATCACGAGAATGTATAGTTTTTCTCGAATCCGTGATTGAGAGGTAAAGGAGTAAATCCTTTTATTTTTGCAAATAAAGTTTTTGGTCGGAATACGAATCAAACCGAAAACAACGACCCTTTAACTATCAAAGGGGTAAAAAAACGAATCACACTTTTACCACTAAACTATACCCGCTACAATTCGATTATTGTATACAACTCGACCTTTTGTCGAACCGGAAAATGGGGTATAATAAGATGGGATCATCAAAAAATCATAAAATTTAGAGTATTGACCCTCCTTTCTTTTCCGTTTTCGCGGATGGAAATAGTCCTCCTTCTTTTTTTGTTTGTGCTTAAATATTTCCTATTCACTTTTTTATATTTATATATTTATATAATACTAAGTTTATATAATATTAAGCATTTTTGTTTTCAAATCAGATAAATGAAAAATCATCATTATTTTTCTATAATTAGTTGGAACAAAACAAAAAGAGGCCCGGCTGGGTACTGACCAGGCCAGGCCCCGTGTCAATAAGAAGTAAGAAGGGTCTTTCGAACAAAATATGAAGGGGCCACTTTTTTTTCTTTATATTCTTGGTACTTTCGAGCCCTTTTCTTTATTTATCGAAAATAAATTACTGATAAAAATTGATAAAAATTCTACATATCTATAGAATCGAGAAAGAAATACTCCTTATTTTATGTGTAATCTAACCCAATTTTGAATTAGGAGAGATGGCTGAGTGGACTAAAGCGGCGGATTGCTAATCCGTTGTACGAGTTATTCGTACCGAGGGTTCGAATCCCTCTCTTTCCGCTTCCCTTGATGACTTTTTTTTTATTTATTTATTTTTTTTTTTCAAATTTGGCAAATCCTTTGTTTTTATCTAAACAAAAAATCCGAAGAAAATAGAAAGGAAAAACCCTTATTCTTCGCGCCCAGGATTACGTCCAGGATCATTAGATAGGAATCCAAAGATGAAGAGAGAAACAAAAAATATCACTACTGTGTAAACGAAGAGTTTGAGAGTAAGCATTACACAATCTCCAAGATAATTAAAAAAAACGAGAATAGATCCTCCATTTTTCTACCACATATCCTATTTGGATATCAAGAACCGAGTTTCTTTCTAGAAAAAATCACGAACTTGCTAGGAAATCCAGGAAATTTGTAAGAATTTTTCAATTTAAATAATTTAGATTTCAGATTAAGGATCTTATCGAAAACTTACAGCAGCTTGCCAAACAAAAGCTAAGAGAAAAAAGAACACGGGTATGACTGGCATAACATCTACGATTGGGTTCAAAAAAGCGTAGGCCTCGGGCAATTTTCCGAAGAAAAAACTACTTGAATAAAAGGCAGAATTAAGACAGATACAGATCAAACTAAAGATATTAAGCATAACAGACATTTTATTCTTGGAGATAATTGCATTTTGATTGAGTTATTGATATGATATAAGTAAAAAGGGGAAAATTTAGGTAGACAAAAAATCCTTCTTTTCTTTTGAACTCACCCAATCAAAACCTCCAATTCTCAAAAGAGAATAGAGGAAATCATACTTTCATACAATATCTTAATTGAATTATATCTAATGATCAATAAATTAAGTTTAATTCTATATTAAAATTAAAAAAAAAATCCTAGTAATTAGTAATAATCTAAATATCTATAGAATAAATTAGATTGGAGTTGACAAATAACGAATACTATATTATAATTAAATATAATAGTTATTAATAACTATAAATTTAACTATAAATTAATTAAATATAAATAATAATTTAATATTAATTAAGATTTATAAAATAGAAAATATTTTTAATATTAATTAAAATGAAAAATATTAAATAGTACAATTAATTGCTAATAGTAATTAATTATAATTTAATTAATTATACTTTAGTAGTATCGAAAGTACTATCGAAAGTAGTTTCAAATAGAAATCTAAATGGGGCGTGGCCAAGTGGTAAGGCAACGGGTTTTGGTCCCGGCATTCGAAGGTTCGAATCCTTCCGTCCCAGAGCATATTCATTATGTTCCAGAGCATATTCATTATGTTAGAATAGAATAAAGATTTTTTTGAATGGGGTAAAGTCTAATGTTAGCTGGAATTTCTTTCTTTTTTTTTTTTTATCTTTTATGCATGAATCATATCTTTTTTACACAAACTGAATTGAATCGAGTTCAAATGACACGCAAATGTAATTGACTCTATTTCTGATCCAGGTAAATTGTGAACATGGGTTCCAAGAGTTGGAATTTTAAAATAGGGGGTCTTTTTATCCTATGCCCAATCCAATCTTGTTTCGCGAAGTTAGTTATTTAGAAAAGGATTGCGTCCCATATTGATTTTCTATTTTATCAATATTTGGATTTTCAAGGATCCTATCTATTATTTCTTATTCTATAAACTAAATTTTTATGAATTTTTATATAGATTTCTTAATTCCAACTATTTTGGTACTAATGAAATTCATTCAAAGTCAATAGGATTAATTCTCCTAAGGAGGTAGACTAAAATAAAAAAGGAGCAACTTAATTTGTTAATTTGGACTTGTTGGGATTTGTACCTAGCCAGTCCGCATAATTCCCATTTCTTTTCTCTTATGTCCTATTAGTCCTGTAGTACCCCGGGGGGCAAATATATTAACCGAAGATATTCAAATTTCTGTGTCTGCCTCAATTGCATTAACAAAAAAAAATTATATATGTAATTATATATCCATCCGATGTATTTTCTTTGAATAAGTATTTCGTGTTTGGCCCTAATAAATAATTGTAAATTTACGTAACACTTAAGAGGGAGTGTTTTATATCTTTTATTATCTTTTATTCACTTTCTATTCTATTATGTATGGCAAGATTCGATTAGCGAAATCTTGCTGAACTACACAGTTTAAACAAAATAACATAAAAAATGAGGAAATGTTTAACGTATATGTATCCTTCTATTCTATTTTTATTCTATTTTTGTGAAAAAGGTTTTTGATCCTCTCGATTTTAAATTTTGAAATTTAAAAAGAAAATATTTAACCCTAACCTTTAATCTATTATTAAATAGAAATTCTTTAAATTAAGAGGACTTGCTAAAACTTATTCAGAAAACTCTTTACCGATTTATAGCTGGATTCTTTATTTACCGATCTATAACTATATATAAAATCTCTATTCTATTTATAGAACAAAGGGATATAGATTACGATGTCTACAAACCAATGACTATTCATGATTCCACGATTGAATCAATTCCATACTGGGTCCAAATTACAAATTAGAAGAATGTTATGGTAAAACTTCGTTTGAAACGATGTGGTAGAAAGCAACGTGCGACTTGAAGGACATGATCCATTGTGGATTCTTGCTTATATCCACCATTTTCTATTTCTATAGTAATGAAGATGCTCTTGGCTTCGACATCCGTTGGTAACCTAAATAGTCCACGATGTAGCTCGAGTAGAAAGTATTAATTCATTTCTCAGGACAAGAATCTAGGGTTAATGCAAATCAATAAATTGGAGCAACTTCGTGAATATATCTTCGATATAGAAATGGAAGGGATCCTATTCGAACAAGTTTACAATTCAAAAGGAAAATTTGTTGGAATTAATCAAACCGTTTCGATCAAAAGAGGGAATCTAGTGTCCGTAGGATTCTTTGATAGAAGGAAATAAAAAAAAAAGGGTATGTTGCTGCCATTTTGAAAGGATTAAGAAGCACCGAAGTAATGCCTAAACCCAATGATTTAAAACAAAGATAAAGGATCCCAGAACAAGGAAACACCGTTTTAATCGTCTCACTAACGGGGCCAGACTTAAGAATCCAAATATTTTTTAACCGAGACAAACAAAAAAGGGGGTAAAGACTACTCAATAAACGAAAGATTCTCTTTTGAATTTTTTGAGAATTATCTAACTTGAGTTATGAGTAAGAATGGTTTTTTTTTGTTTTTTAGGAAAGAAGAAGAAAAAACAGACTTAAACCCCAGTCTAATTGATTTGATGATTTTATAGAACCTTTTATCATTTATGGAATTTATTCGAATCCCATACCATAGATAAAACTTCAAATCCAATTCTTTTTTTCTCGAGCCGTACGAGGAGAAAACTTCCTATACGTTTCTAGGGGGGGTGTATTGTTCATCTACATCTATCTCAATGAGTCGTCTATCGAATCGTTGCAATTGATGTTCGATCTCGAAGAGAAGGAAAAGATCTTCAGAAAGTAGGTTTTTATGATCCGATAAAGAATCAAACTTATTTAAACGTTCCTGCTATTCTCTATTTCCTTGAAAAAGGGGCTCAACCTACAGGAACTGTTCAGGACATTTTAAAAAGGGTGGGGGTTTTTAAGGAACTTTATCCTAATCAAACGAAATTAAATTAAGCAAATACAAGAAAGGGGGGCAGTTTTTTGTATCTAACTTTGGATAACCTTTCTCTACTTATTACCCCCTCTTTTTCCTTTTCCCTTCTATTCGTATCTATTTATCATTGTTTTCTTCGAATGCTGTGTTCTATAACGATAAAACCTTATTTCCTTGATCCTAGAAAA